ATCTCGGTTGGCCTTTTAGGAGTTAGTTGTGTATATGGATATATGTAATTTGGGGGGCTGAAGTAGGATTTTTATTCAATACTAAAAATCAAGTCACATTTGGTGAATTACTAGAATGCGGGCGAGGTGTTGTAGTTGAAATTATATATTACAAAAATTTTTTGGGGGGGGGGTAGAGCCTAATAAAATAAGTTATGTCTAACAAGCATTAATTATATATCCATTGAATACATTAAGTCTATATCCAAAGCGTACATTAATAATATGCTTAAGGTGATTGGGGCAATGAGGATAAAGGATCCTTAACTAGAAAGTCCAGCTTGATAATAAGTTGACCTTCATGCCTTGACGGCTGTGTTGAGTCAAGCATCCGAAAATTAAAAAATACCAGAGGTACGAGACCACAGTTATGTTAGGCATGGGCTGATTAGACCCGTACCATCGAGATGTCTTATTTAAGGGGAACGTATGGACGATGAACCAATTTATGGCCCTGAAGTAAGAACCAGATGTCTGATAAAGTTTCACATTAGCGACCCCCAAGTTTAATGGGCCCGGAGCGAGAAGAGGGGTATAGGTGGGCGGGTTGATGGTTTCTCGGAGGATGGTAGAACTTGTGATAAAATGTGGAAGGGGATAGTCATATGGAAGAGAAAGGTTTATGACGGGGATGGGGTATGTCTGATAACACAGGTATGTCTTATTGTAATTAATATTATGTATTGAATATTAGTCATGTTGAGTGTAATTGTATGTTGATTTAACATAARATGTCTTRTTACATTAATGTRGTRTTGTTARATAATAGTCGTGTTGGTTAAATATGAATGTGGATTAATCATTTGTATTATAAAGCATTAATTAAATATTACATGCTTATATGCTAATGGAATATAATTTAATGTACTATATACATATATGTATTGTGTACTAAATAAATTTATGTACAAGAAGTAGTTTAAAAAGAATTCCAGCTTTGGGTGCTGGGGGTGAGAAATTTCCTCTTCTTCTTGATGCTGGTGCCCCTGGAGGTAGTCTCATYTCTGGTTTACAAGGCCAGGATAATAGTGTTTTATACTACTGGGGCAGTAGTGTAATTTGAGGATATCATTTTCAATTATGTTGGCGATAGGTATAAGAATTACAATAATTATAAAATATATGATAGATGAGATTTGACCAATATATGTGAAGGGGTATTCTACTGGCTGGCCCCCAATTCATGTGAGAATTAGGATGTTGGAGATAAAAATTCAATACAGGAGTTGTGTGATAGGTCGATAAATATAGCCCTGTTGTTTTGAGGAATTAAGTAGGGGGAATGCGGCTAGAATTAGAATGGATAAAATTAGTGCTAAGACTCCTCCAAGTTTGTTTGGGATAGACCGTAAGATGGCATAGGCGAAGAGGAAATATCATTCTGGCTTAATGTGTGCTGGGGTGTTGAGTGGATTTGCTGGGGTATAATTATCTGGGTCTCCGAGTGCATCAGGAAAAAATAATACTAAAATTATGAGAACTATTAATAAAAGGAGGACTCCTAGAAGGTCTTTAATAGTGTAGTATGGGTGAAATGGGATTTTATCTGAGTTTGAGTTTAGGCCTGAGGGGTTATTAGACCCTGTCTCGTGGAGGAATAGTAAGTGGACTAAGACTAGGGCTGCAATAATAAATGGTAAGATAAAATGGAAGGCAAAAAATCGAGTTAGTGTTGCTTTATCAACTGAGAATCCACCTCAAATCCATTCAACTAGGGTTGTTCCCACGTATGGAATGGCGGAGAGTAGGTTTGTGATTACGGTGGCACCTCAGAATGATATCTGTCCTCATGGCAGAACATAGCCAACGAATGCTGTGGCTATGGTAGTAAGGAGTAAGATAATTCCAATGTTTCAGGTTTCTGATAGTATGTAAGAGCCATAATAGATGCCTCGACCTACGTGGATGAAAAGGCAAATGAAAAATATAGATGCGCCATTGGCGTGTATATAGCGAATTAATCAGCCATAGTTTACATCTCGGCAGATGTGTGTGACTGAGGAAAATGCTGTAGTCGTGTCTGATGTGTAGTGTATAGCTAGGAATAACCCCGTGATAATTTGAACTATCAGGCAGATGCCTAGAAGTGAGCCAAAGTTTCATCAGGAAGAAATATTGGAGGGGGTGGGGAGATCAATAAATGAGTGGTTTACAATTTTGAGCAGCGGGTGAGTTTTTCGTATGATTGTCATTAGATGTTTCTATAGTTGAATTACAACGATGATTTTTCGTGTCATTATTCATAGTTAAAATCTATGTAGAAACTATGACAGAATATATTTATATTTTAAGTTCTTTGGTTGTGTTGGGTTGTCTTGGTGTTTCATTAAAGCCCTCTCCTATTTATGGGGGTCTTTGTTTGGTTATTAGTGGTTGTTCAGGGTGTTTAGCGGTGTTAGGGTTTGGTGGTTCGTTTTTAGGATTTATGGTATTTTTAATTTATTTGGGTGGGATACTTGTAGTTTTTGGTTATACTGCTGCAATGGCTGCTGAGGAATATCCTGAGACGTGAATGTCTAATTGATTGCTACTTTTACTAATAGTAGCAGGGTTCATGTTAGAGGGAGGGGTGGTGCTAACAGTGGATGAATATAACGGAATTGAAGTGCTAGTTATAGATGATATGGGTGGTTGGGTAACATATGATAATGATGAGTTGGGTTTAATAGGGGAAGGAGGTGCTGGGGTAGCTGCTTTATATAGTTGTTCTGCTTGATTGATGTTAGTATCAGGTTGGACGCTTTTGATGGGGGTGCTTATTATTATTGAAATTACTCGAGGTAATAGATAAATATAAATAAGGGTAGGCATAATAGGGTAATCAGGAAGGATAAGAAATAAAGTTTAATTAGGCCTTTTTGATTACTTAGGGTTTTTGAGGATAAATAGTGAATATTTGTAATGGTGTTGGGAATGGCTTTTTCTAATCAGAAGAGGTCTATGAGGTTGAGGGCGGTATTAGAACTAGTTTTTAGGAGAAGGGTGGGGATTAGTCGATGGGTTGTAGTGGGGTAGTAACCCAAGGATGTTGAGAATGTGTAGCTTGGTGATATTTTATTGAAAATAAAATTATTAGTAAATTTATTTAGTTCAAGTGCAGTGATAAAGCCTGCTAGAGTAACTAAAATAGCTGTTGTTTTTAGGTGTAGGGGCATGGTTATGGTTTGAGTGCTTGTAATTGGAATATTATGCGAGATGATATATCCGGCTATAATACTGCCATAGGCCAGGCGTTTAATGGGATTTATAAGTTGGGGTTTATTTTCATTAATAGATAGGAGGGGAAGAAAGCGGGGCTTAGATATGAGGGAAAAATAAATAATACGCATGCTGTATACGGCTGTTAGGGAGGTGGCGAATAGTGTAATTAATAGGGCTCAGGCGTTGGTATAACACGTATTGGCTGCTTCAATAATGAGATCTTTAGAGTAGAACCCTGTTAGGAATGGTATACCTGTGAGGGCTAAGGATCCAATTATAAGGCAGGAGGTGGTAAATGGCATAATTTTTGATATATTGCCTATTTTTCGGATGTCTTGTTCGTCTATTAAGTTGTGGATAATAGATCCAGAGCATATGAATAATATGGCTTTGAAGAAGGCGTGTGTGCAGATGTGTAGGAATGCTAGGTAGGGTTGATTAATACCCAGGGTGACTATTATTAGGCCTAGCTGGCTGGATGTAGAGAAAGCTACAATTTTCTTAATATCATTTTGGGTTAGAGCACAGATAGCTGTAAATAGTGTAGTAATTGCTCCTAGGCATAGTATTAATGTGAGAATGGCTGGGCTATTAGAAATTATAGGGTGGAAGCGAATTAGTAAAAAAATTCCTGCTACAACTATAGTGCTGGAGTGCAGTAGGGCAGAGACTGGAGTTGGGCCCTCTATTGCAGAGGGGAGCCATGGGTGTAAAATAAATTGTGCAGATTTACCTGTGGCAGCAATAAGAAGACCTGCTAGTGGGATGTTACTGAGATCTGTATTTATAAAAATTTGTTGTAATTCCCAGGAATTTATATTTAAGCAGAATCATGTTATGGCTATAATAAAGCCTACATCTCCAATTCGATTATAAATAATTGCTTGTAAAGCTGCAGTGTTTGCATCGGAGCGCCCGTGTCATCAGCTAATTAGAAGAAAAGATATAATTCCTACTCCTTCTCAACCAATAAATAGTTGGAAGAGGTTATTAGCGGAGGTCAAAATAATTATAGAAATTAAAAATAGAAGTAAATATTTAATAAACCGATTAATATGGGGGTCTGAGTGTATATATCATGATGAGAATTCTATAATAGATCAGGTTACGAATAGGGCAACTGGTATAAAAAAAATGCAGAAAAAATCAAATTTAAAGCTAGTAGAAATTTTAATTGTATTAATAGTAATTCAGTGGTAATTGGCAATTATAGTATCGGTGTTTGAATAAATAAATGAAATGAGTGGAACTAGGCTAATTATAAATGAGTATTTAATTGATAGAGTCACATAAGTGGGAAAATTAGTGTTTTTGTTGAAATTAAATAGGCAGAGGAGTGCGGGTGTTGCTAGTAGAAATAAAATAAGTATAGTAGAGGATACAATTAAGTTTATTACTTTTATTTGGAGTTGCACCAAATTTTTTGATTCCTAAGACCAACGGAGTTCTATTATCCTATAAAAGTAAGAAAGCCACAAGATTGGTAGTGGTTCAATGAGTTAGCAGTTCATCATAATCTCTTTCTTGGTAAATAAAGAGGTTAAGCTCTTATTGTTAAATTCACAGTTTAAAGTTTTAGAATAAACTATATTTACATAGTGTGCAGCCCATAATTAGTTTAGGATTTAAAATTAGCAGTAATAGCGGTAAGACGTGGAGAGCTATAAGTGTTAATTCCCGGGTCTGAGGGGGTTGTAGGTTGGTTGCATGGTAGGTGAGTTTTCCTCGTTGAGTAGAAATAATTATATATATAGAATAGAGAGAGGTAATAATAATATTTAAGCCTGTAAGGATAATTGAAGTATTAGTTCAAGAAAATAGGGATGTAATAATTATTAGTTCCCCTATTAGATTAATTGAGGGGGGGAGTGCTAGGTTTGCCAGACTTGCTAGCAATCAGTATGTTGCTATTAGTGGGAAAATAGTTTGGAGCCCTCGGACTATAATTATAGTTCGGCTATGGATGCGTTCATAATTAGTGTTAGCTAGGCAGAAGAGTATAGATGAAGTAAGTCCATGGGCAATTATTAGGGTGGTAGCTCCTATAAAGCTTCATGGTGTTTGAATTATAATTGCTGCAATAACTAGGGCTATATGACTGACTGATGAGTAAGCAATTAATGATTTTAGGTCTGTTTGTCGCAAGCAGATTGAGCTTGTTATAACCATACCCCATAATGATAAGAGAATAAATGGAGATGCTATGGATTTGGTTGCTGGATCTAATATTAAGGAGATGCGTATTATTCCATAGCCGCCTAATTTTAATAAAATAGCTGCTAGAATCATTGATCCTGCGATGGGGGCTTCTACGTGGGCTTTAGGAAGTCATAGGTGAATACCATATATAGGTATTTTGACGAGAAATGCTATTATACAGGCTAATCATAGGATATTATTAGATCAGGATAGGCTAAGGGGTTGAGGGTTTAGAGTTAATATAAGAATATTTAGTGTTCCTAGGGAATTTTGAAGTCAAATTAATGCAATAAGTAGGGGGATGGAGCCAATGAGAGTATAAAATAGGAAATATAGTCCTGCGTTAAGTCGTTCTGTTTGATTACCCCATCGGGTAACAATGATGAGTGTTGGAATTAGGGTTGCTTCAAATAAGATATAGAATATAATTAGGTCGTTGGCAGAAAATGTGATAGTGAGAAGAATTTGAAGGCTAATTAATATAGAGACAAAGAGTTTTTTATTAAATTCTGTTTCTTTTTTTATATGATTTTGGCTTGCGATAAGTATGAGGGGTAGGAGTCAAGTTGTTAAAACTAATAGAGGGGAAGATAGGTAGTCTGTAAAGAATATAGGAGAAAAATATAAACCTTCGTTGTTATGTCATAGTGAGATAAGGGAAATTAAATTAATGAGGAAGCTGTAGGAGATCACATTAGTTCATAGGTTTTTGTTGTTGGAAAATCAGGTGAGGGGGAGGAGTATTATTGAGGGAACAATAATTTTTAGCATTGGAGTAGATTAAGATTTTGTACATAATCTGTTCCGTAGGATTTAGAGATTATGGCTAGCAAAGCAAGTCCGATGGCTGCTTCGCATGCCGCAAATACTAATATTACGATAGGAATAGTATATATGATTATTGAGTTGGCTGTTAGTGCTGTAATAGCTATAAAAATAAATAATGATAATATTATCCCTTCAAGGCATAAGAGTGAAGATATTAAGTGTGAGCGAAAAATTAATGTGCCTATGAATGATAGAAGGAAAGCCAAAAGAATGTTAATAGTAGTAAGGGGCATCGTGGTAATCATGGTATTTACCATGATCCAATGAGTCGAAATCATTAATTTTAATTAAACTAATTACCAACTACTCAGTTCATTCTAATCCCTTATTAATTCATTCGTAAGCCAGGCCAAGGCTTAGGATTGTTACGAGGATAAAGGAGACTATTATAACGAAATAGATATCTGAGGATTGAATAGCTCAGGGAAGGGGGAGGAGGAGAGCAATTTCTAGATCAAACAAGAGAAACGTAATACCTACTAAGAAAAATTTTATTGAGAAGGGGAGGCGAGCAGAGCTTATGGGGTCAAATCCGCATTCGTAGGGACTTGCTTTTTCCGTGTAAAAATTAATATGTGGTAGTCAGAATGCAATAAAAATAAGAGATAATGATAACACCATATTAATAGAGAGAGTTAGGACTAAGTTTATTATTTTCTTCCGGATATTCCAGATCTAACTGGTTGGAAGCCAGTTGTACTTATTATACTAAGAAAATAAGAACCTCATCAATAAATTGATACGTAAAGGAAGAGTCATACAACGTCTACAAAGTGTCAGTATCATGCTGCTGCTTCAAATCCAAAGTGATGCTTAGATGTGAAGTGAAATTTTAGTTGGCGGATAAGACAAATTAAGAGAAATGAAGAGCCAATAATGACATGGAGTCCGTGGAAGCCTGTTGCTATAAAGAATGTGGAGCCATAGATTCCGTCTGAAATAGAAAATGATGTTTCTATATATTCTGAGGCTTGCAGGAGAGTAAAATAGAGGCCTAGTATAATAGTAATAAAGAGGGCTTGATTTATGTTTTTTCGTTTGCCTTCTATTAGACTGTGATGTGCTCACGTAATTGACACACCTGATGCCAGTAGTACGGATGTGTTGAGTAGAGGGACATCGAGTGGATTTAGTGGAATAATTCCTGTTGGTGGTCAAGATCCTCCCAAGTCGTGAACAGGGGCAAGACTTGAGTGATAAAATGCTCAAAAAAATCCTGCAAAGAAGAAAATTTCTGAAATAATAAATAAGATTATCCCATAGCGGAGGCCTTTTTGTACGACGGGGGTGTGGTGGCCTTGATATGTTCCTTCTCGTACTACATCTCGTCATCATTGGTATACTGTGAGCAAGTTGGTTATGAGGCCTAATATTATTAGGTTGTATGAGCCATGGTGAAATCAGATTACAAGGCCGGAAGTTAGTAGCAGAGCTGATAGGGCTCCAGTAAGTGGTCATGGGCTTGGGTTGACTATGTGGAAGGCATGTGTCTGGTGGGTCATTATGTATTATCATGTAAATATAGGCTAACAAGAAGTGTAAATACATAGGCTTGGATTAGGGCAACCGCAATTTCTAGAATTGTAAGGAGAATAAGAATGATGAAGGAGATGGAGGCAACAGTTATACTGATTGAGGTGAGGGCTAGCGTGGCGCCTCCAATTAGGTGAATTAAGAGATGTCCGGCAGTAATATTGGCTGTAAGCCGTACAGCTAAAGCTATGGGCTGGATAAATAAACTAATTGTTTCAATGATAATTAATATAGGGATTAGAGCAATTGGGGTTCCTTGAGGTAAAAAGTGGGCTAGAGAAGCTTTTGTTTTGTGACGAAAACCTAAGATTACTGTTCCGGCCCATAAAGGAATTGCTATGCTTAAATTCATTGACAGTTGGGTGGTTGGTGTAAATGTGTGGGGGAGAAGGCCTAAGAGGTTGGTGGAGCCAATAAATATAATAAGGGAAATCAGTATAAGGGACCATGTTCGGGCTTTTATGGAGTGAGTTATTATTATTTGTTTTAGAGTTAATTTAGTTAGTCATAATTGTAAGGCAACCAGGCGGTTGGTTAATACTCGTTTGGATGTTAGTATAAATATAGATGGAAACATAATAATTAGTACTACGATAGGTAGGCCTATTATTGTTGGGGTAATGAAAGAGGCAAATAGATTTTCGTTCATGCTTGTTCTCATGGGTTACTAGCTTTGATTAAGCTAATATTTTTGGTTGCGGGAGCAATTGAAAAATTTTGTGAACAAATTTTTAATTGCATAATTATAAATAATGTAATGGAAGTGGAAATAGCTGTAATTAGCCATGTAGACGTGTCTAACTGTGGCACGGCGTTATGGGGAAAGTTTTATTTCCCTTCTTTAGCTTAAAAGGCTAACGCTGAAGAGCTTCATAACGAGTCTAAATTATGGATACAGATCAATTTTCAAAGTTTTTAAGGGGTACAACTTCTAAGACAATTGGCATGAAGCTGTGATTAGAGCCGCAAATTTCAGAGCATTGGCCATAAAATAAACCTGGGCGGTTGGATGAGATAGTAGCTTGATTTAGGCGTCCTGGGATGGCATCTGTTTTTAGTCCAAGAGAGGGCACAGCTCATGAGTGAAGTACATCTTCTGATGAAATAAGTATACGAATTGACACCTCTATGGGGATTACAACTCGATTATCTACTTCTAGAAGGCGAAGGTCTCCTGGTTTTAATTCGTTTGTTGGAATTATATAAGAATCAAAAGATAAGTCCTCATAGTCTGTATATTCATAACTTCAGTATCACTGGTGTCCCATAGTTTTTACAGTTAGTACTGGGTTATTAATTTCATCTATTATGTAGAGAATTCGTAGGGATGGGAGGGCAATTAGAATAAGAATTACTGCAGGTAAGATTGTTCAGATAGTCTCTACTTCTTGGGCATCCATAGTACTAGTATGAGTGAGTTTTGTAGTAAGTATTAGAGTAATGATGTAGAGCACTAATGAGCTAATGAGAAATACGATTATAAGAGTGTGGTCATGAAAATTTATAAGCTCTTCTATAATAGGTGAGGTTGCGTCTTGTAGGCCTAGCTGAAAAGGGTATGCCATATAAGATATACAGATAGCTCTGTTATTTGACCTTGACAAAGTCATGTAATTATTTACTAATATCTCATTAAGAAAGACATAGAGGTTATGATGTTGGCTTGAAACTAATTTTAGAGGGTTCGAATCCTTCCTTTCTTATTTTACTTTAACGAAAGCGGGTTCTTCAAATGTGTGATATGGTGGAGGACAGCCGTGAAGTCATTCTAAGTTTGTAGAAGTAAGATCTACGTGTGCTACTTCTCGTTTAGATGCTAGGGCTTCTCAAATTATAAAAATTATAAGTAGCACTGCGGTTAGCGAAATAAATGATCCTATAGAAGACACTATATTTCATGTTGTGTAGGCATCTGGGTAGTCTGAATAACGTCGTGGTATACCTGATAAGCCTAGAAAATGTTGTGGAAAAAAAGTGAGATTGACGCCTACAAATATAATGGCGAAGTGGGTTTTAGCTCACACATCATTTAATGTGTAGCCGGTAAATAGTGGAAATCAGTGAACAAATCCAGCTATAATAGCAAATACTGCTCCTATAGATAGTACATAATGGAAGTGGGCTACAACGTAATAGGTGTCATGAAGAACAATATCAAGGGAGGAGTTAGATAATACAATTCCTGTAAGTCCCCCGACGGTAAATAGGAAGATGAAACCTAGGGCTCATAGTATAGCGGGAGATCATTTAATATTGCCTCCATGTAGTGTGGCCAATCAGCTGAAAACTTTTACTCCGGTGGGAATAGCAATAATTATTGTAGCTGACGTAAAATATGCTCGTGTGTCAACATCTAGGCCAACAGTGAATATATGATGTGCTCATACAATAAAGCCTAGGAATCCAATTGATATTATTGCTCAGACTATGCCTATATAACCAAAGGGCTCTTTTTTACCTGAATAGTATGTTACAATATGGGAAATAATTCCAAAGCCAGGAAGGATTAAAATGTAGACCTCTGGGTGACCGAAGAATCAAAATAAGTGTTGATAGAGAATTGGGTCCCCCCCTCCAGCAGGGTCAAAGAAAGTTGTGTTCAAGTTACGATCTGTTAGAAGTATGGTAATACCTGCGGCTAGAACTGGTAGTGATAGGAGGAGAAGAACAGCTGTAATAAGAACTGATCACACGAATAGGGGTGTTTGGTACTGTGTCATTGCTGGGGGTTTTATATTAATAATTGTAGTAATAAAATTAATAGCCCCCAGAATAGAGGATACGCCTGCCAGGTGGAGGGAAAAAATAGTTAAATCTACTGATGGGCCTGCGTGGGCTAAATTTCCTGCTAACGGGGGGTAAACAGTTCATCCTGTTCCTGCTCCTGCTTCAACTATAGATGATGCGAGCAGGAGAAGGAAAGAGGGGGGGAGAAGTCAGAAGCTTATATTGTTTATTCGCGGAAATGCTATATCTGGGGCACCAATTATTAGTGGGACTAGTCAATTACCAAAGCCCCCAATTATTATAGGCATAACTATAAAGAAGATTATAACAAATGCATGAGCGGTTACTACTACATTATAAATTTGATCATCTCCTATTAGAGCGCCAGGTTGTCCTAGTTCAGCCCGAATAAGGATGCTTAGGGCTGTGCCTACTATGCCAGCTCAAGCACCAAAGATAAGATAAAGGGTTCCAATATCCTTATGATTTGTAGAAAATAATCAACGATTAATTAACATAGGTAAGGTGGCTGAGTAAGCATTAGACTGTAAATCTAAACACAGAGGTTGGATTCCTCTCCTTATCAAGCCTTAAAGTGATATTCACGTTGAATTGCAAATTCGAAGGTGTAGAGGAGATCTCTACTAAGGCTTCTCCCGCCCCCCTTTTGAAAGGCGGGAGAAGTAGATTGAAGCCAGGTATAGGGTATCTAGCTGTTAACTAGAAGAATCATAGGTTAAATCCTATCAGTCTAGGAGGTCTTAGCTTAATTAAAGCGAATGATTTGCAGTCATTAGATGTGGGAAGAAGTCTTACAGTCCTTAGCAGAAGCTAAGCATAGCTTACTCACAGCTTTGAAGGCTATGGGACTAAGTTATCTTAAACTTCCATTGTAGAAGAGGGGATAGTGGTAATGTCATAGTGCTGAGAACAATAAATATTGGTAGAATTGGGTTAGTATTTTTGGTTATTAAATTTATTAACATTTTAGAATTATTATTTGTTGGAAATACTGTTAGAGATGTTGAGTAAATAATTCGCATGTAAAAAAATAGATTGATAAGTGCTATTATTGCTATTAGGGTAGCTATAATAGTGCAGTTATTGTTTGACAATTCGGAGATGATCAGTCATTTTGGCAAAAATCCTGTTAGTGGTGGGAGGCCTCCTATTGATATTAGGATAGCAGATATAATTGGCATTAGGGTTGGTATTTTGTTTCATAGAAGTGATATGGAGTTAATGTTTATGGTTGAGTAAATACTAATTATTAAAAATATTGAAATAGTGAGGAGAGTGTAAATAAAGTAATTTAGTATGGTTAAATTTGGATTATAAGGGCAGATAGAGATTATTCAGCCTATGTGGGAGATGGATGAGTATGCTATGATTTTGCGTACTTGAGTTTGATTAAGTCCATTTCAAGCGCCAATAAAAATAGAAATTATTGCTGATATTATTAAGATACTGTGGTCTAAATATTCATAAATTTGATATAATATTGATAAGGGGGCAAGTTTTTGTCATGTTAGTAGGAGTAGGCCAATGTTTAGTTGAATACCTTGAGTTACTTCTGGAAGTCAGGAGTGAAAGGGTGCTAGGCCTAATTTTATAGCTAGTGAAATGAATATAGTAAGTGTAATAAAATAGTTTGTTTGCGGTTGAATAATTCATAGTCCTAGTTGCTTAAAGTTGAGTATAATTGAGAGGAGAAGTAATATGGAGGCGGTAGCTTGGGTGATGAAATATTTAGATGCGGCTTCCGTTGCTCGTATGTGATGCTGTGAAATTATAATGGGAATTATGGCTAGGAGATTTATTTCTAATCCAATCCACATGAGAAATAAATTATTACTAAATAATACAATTAGAGGGCCTATCAGGATAGTTAAATAAATAAGTAGTATGGCTGTTGAATTAATTAGTACGGGAGGGATTTAACCAACATTTTCGGGGTATGGGCCCGATAGCTTAATTAGCTGACCTTACTAGTAGGATGTAGTGTAGGGGTAGCACTTAGAATTTTGGATTCTGGGGTATAGGTTCAAGTCCTATTGTCCTAGAAATAAGAGGGCATTACCTCTATAATTTACTCTATCAAAGTAACTCTTTTGTCAGACATATTTCTAAGTGTAGGGGGGAATGCTTGCTGAAAATATTGGTAGTGAGATATGTCATATACATAATGCTAGTGTAAGGGGGAGAAAGTTTTTTCATAATAAATGTATGAGTTGGTCATAGCGGAATCGGGGATATGATGCTCGAATTCATAAAAATAAGGATGTTAATAGGAGTGTTTTTATAATAAAACTTAGGGTAAATAATTCTGGATGTTGTGGGTTGTTGAGAGGGGCTATAAATAGAATTGTAGATAGGGCATTTATTATAATAATATTTATATATTCAGCTATGAAAAATAGGGCGAATGGGCCTGCAGCATACTCTACGTTAAAGCCAGACACTAGTTCTGATTCTCCTTCAGTGAGATCAAATGGGGCTCGGTTGGTTTCTGCTAGAGTTGAAATAAATCATATTATGGCCAAGGGTCATGTTGAAACTAGAAGTCAAAGGGGCTCTTGGGTATAAATTAGTGATTGAAGGGAGAAGGACCCATTAATTAAGAGGGCAGATAAAAGAATAATTGCTATTGTAACCTCATATGAGATAGTTTGTGCTACTGCTCGTAATGCGCCAAATATTGAATATTTAGAGTTGGATGCCCAACCTGATCAGAGAATAGAGTATACAGCTAGGCTAGATATAATGAGAATAAATAGTACTCCTATATTTAAATTGATTAGTGGATGAGGTATAGGTAGGGGAATTCATAGGGATAGGGCTAAAAATAGGGATAGTGTGGGAGCAATAATAAATAGCGTTGTGGAAATATTTAGTGGTCGTAGGGGCTCTTTAATGAAGAGTTTTATAGCGTCAGCGAATGGTTGAAATGTGCCATAAGGCCCAATAATGTTAGGGCCTTTTCGTAGTTGTATATAACCTAAAAATTTTCGTTCAACTAGGGTTAGGAAGGCTATGGCAATAAGAATGGGAACAAGTAGGGTTATAATATTAATGATATATATTATTAGGGAGAGGGTTTGAACCTCTGTTATAAGGTCTTAAATCTTATGCAATTTCCGGTCTCTGCCACCCTAATAAACCCTTATCTTGGGTCGTATAAAGCAAAACTACTAAATTTAGATGATCTCATTTATTATTTTAAAGCGCTTATGGTAAGGTGGCTCTATTTCTCTTATCCTTTCGTACTGGGAGAAATTATATATAGATAGAAACCGACCTGGATTGCTCCGGTCTGAACTCAGATCACGTAGGACTTTAATCGTTGAACAAACGAACCTTTAATAGCTTCTACACCATTGGGATGTCCTGATCCAACATCGAGGTCGTAAACCCTAATTGTCGATAGGGACTCTTAAATAGGATTGCGCTGTTATCCCTGGGGTAACTTGGTCCATTGATCAAAAATTGGGTCAATTGGATATATATATATATATATTACTTTGACTTGTACGTCTTGGTTATAATCATTCGGAGGATTTTTTATGCTCCGAGGTCACCCCAACCAAAATTATTAACTTACTATCTTTTTTTTTATCCCGCGTAGGTTGTTATAATTGTAGAATAAGTTAATTAATTAAAGCTCCACAGGGTCTTCTCGTCTTATAGGTTAATTTCCGCCTCTTCACGGAAAGGTCAATTTCACTGATTAAAAATAAGAGACAGTCGAGTCCTCGTTTGGCCGTTCATTCTAGTCCCTAATTAAGGAACAAGTGATTATGCTACCTTTGCACGGTCAGGATACCGCGGCCGTTTAACTTTAGTCACTGGGCAGGCAGGGCCTCTAATACTTGTAATGCTAGAGGTGATGTTTTTGGTAAACAGGCGGGACTCATGTTTGCCGAGTTCCTTTTATTTTTTTTAATCTTTCCTTATCGCACCCCTGTGTTGGACCAACATAACGAATTAAAATGTGATTTTATATATATATATATTTATTTAGCTTTGTTAACTAACAATGGGCATCCGGGTTGTTATAGGCTTGTGCAAGGAGAATTAAATTCTTGTTACTAATACTAGCATTATTTCTTCTATATAATAGAATAACTCGCTTGTAAGTGGCAGAAAATCACTCTAATTTATGAAATTTAGGTTATGTAAGTTTTTGAGCTTGAACGCTTTCCTTATTGGTGGCTGCTTTAAAGCCAACGATGGTGTCAATTTAAATTTATTTACTGCCTGAGGTTGTATCCTTTTTCTAAAGAGCTGTCCCTCTTTAGATTATAAGTTAAATTTGCAGTTAGGTTATAAGGCCGTAGGGCAAAATTTAAAGTGGAACTAAAATTCCTTGGGCGGGTAACCAGCTATCACCAGGCTCGGTAGGCTTTTCACCTCTACCCAAAAGTCTTCCCACTATTTTGCTACATAGAAGGGTTTACTCTGGAGGTTGCTCTTGGGTAGCTCGCTTGGTTTCGGGGTGTCTAGCTGCAGGTCTCTTAGTTAGACTGTTTCTAGCTAATTCATTATGCAAAAGGTACAAGTTTTAATCTTTGCTTATTATTACTTTAATATATATATATATTTCTTTCCCTTACGGTACTACCTCTATAGCGTCTGTTTAAAATTTCTTTCTCCAATACTTTTAGATTATGAATGATTTAATTTATAAAAATATATTATTAAAATAAATATTTGCAGAGCTAGAGTTGGTTCATAGCGTCCGTAGTGGAATCTTCTGGGTGTAGGCCAGATGCTTTGAATATATAAGCTACGCAGTGATTATTCCAAGCACACTTTCCAGTATGCTTACCATGTTACGACTTACCTCCTCTAATAAATGTAATAATTATTTTTATGTAAACTAATTTATTTATTTAGTTTGAAGAGGGTGACGGGCGGTGTGTGCGTACTCCATTGCTCTATTCAATTAAGCTCTCTATTCTTAATTTACTACTAAATCCTCCTTTTATTCTTTAGTTTCATAAAGAATGTCGTATATGTTCTCTTCGAGAAAATGTAGCCCATTGCTTCCCATTCCATAGGCTACACCTTGACCTAACGTTTTTATGATTGTTCTTGTGCTTACTTTAATCCTCTTTTGAGGTTTGCTGAAGATGGCGGTATATAGGCTGAATTAGCAAGAAATGGTAAGGTGTAACGGGGTTTATCGATTATAGAACAGGCTCCTCTAGATGGATATAGAGTACCGCCAAGTCCTTTGAGTTTTAAGCTGTAGCTAGTAGTCCTCTGGCAAATAATTTTGTTATTTAATTATTGAAGTTTAGGGCTAAGCATAGTGGGGTATCTAATCCCAGTTTGGGTCTTAGCTATCGTGCTTTAGTTCTATTAGAATTACTTTCGTCATTGATTTTAATTTCAACAATGAATTTTCACATATTGGTTGATTTTTAATTCTATTTTGTTAAATCATTATTAGCACGTTTTACGCCGTTTATAATTAATTTGGGTTAATCGTATGACCGCGGTGGCTGGCACGAAATTTACCAACCCTGAAGAGGTATAACTTAGTCAAACTTTCGTTCATTGCTTAATCTTAATCACTGCTGGGTCCCGTGGGGGCGTGGCTAGGCAAGGCGTCTTTAGCTATTATATAATGTACTTGATGCCCTCTCCTTAGAATTCAAATAAATTCTGCGGGATTTGACACTGGGCTATGGATATTTGCATGTGTAATTTTACCTCTAACTAATTATAAGGCCAGGACCAAACCTATGTGTTTATGGGATAGTAATCCATCTAAGCATTTTCAGTGCTTTGCTTTATTATAAGCTACATTAACA